TCGATTCACAAGAACCCCTAAATAACTTTTCAATAAAAAGTAAAGTATGGTGGTCTCCGCTTTTTAGCCCACTCTTTTTTGGTAGTTCGATCGTGGAATTTCTTTTTTCTGTATTTCTGGAATATGAGTGTGTGACTTGTTATAATTGATCCTATGGATACGACAGACAACAAGTCGTTCATCTTGATCAAGATGATTTTATCTCGTTGGATATTCAGCCTAGGCTAGTATCTGGAGCACAGAATATATGAAATAGATTACAAAATATTAGAACTATGATTCATACTTATCAGACCTCGTGGCCAGACTCCGAAAAAAGAGTTAGAAGTGAGAAATTCAAAAAAAAAATTATTCTTTCCTTTATACTTTAAAGGATTAAACGTTTCTTTGTCTTTTTTTTCATTATATTCAGTCATTGAATAAGTGATAATCCAAGGGTTCTTACTCAGGGAATTTTTGAACTTTTTTTGGAAGGTTTTATTGAATCATCGCGGTTCTAGTATGAATCTAAGGTTAAAATTGAGTCATAGAGTCTTAACAAGAGAATTCCTATCAATAATAAAGAAAACAAGAGTAAAGTCGCATTACACACAAATCAAATAAAAAAATAGGTAAATAGAAGATTCAAGAGGCCTGTAATGATTAATATAAACACGAATGAGCCGACTTGATATTTGGGCATTATAACCACAAAAAAGACTTTTCGGATTTTGATTCTTTCGTATCTTCAGAGAAAAAATTGAATCATAGGATTAAGAAGTTTCAAACTTTTTATTACACATATCCGTTACGAGCGGTATTTGGGTGTTTCTGTTTGAGCCGTACGCGATGAAATTCTCATATACGGTTCTCAGAGGGGGGTCCTCCTTGGTTTACCTATCTCAATAAAGTGTATGATTGGTTCGAAGAACGTCTTGAAATTCAGGCGATTGCAGATGATATAACTAGTAAATACGTTCCTCCTCATGTCAACATATTTTATTGTCTAGGAGGAATTACGCTTACTTGTTTTTTAGTACAAGTAGCTACGGGATTTGCTATGACTTTTTACTATCGTCCGACCGTTACTGAGGCTTTTGCTTCTGTTCAATATATAATGACTGAAGCTAACTTTGGTTGGTTAATCCGATCAGTTCATAGATGGTCGGCAAGTATGATGGTCTTAATGATGATCCTGCACGTATTTCGTGTGTATCTTACTGGGGGCTTTAAAAAACCTCGCGAATTGACTTGGGTTACAGGTGTGGTTCTGGCTGTATTGACCGCATCCTTTGGTGTAACTGGTTATTCCTTACCTCGGGACCAAATTGGTTATTGGGCAGTCAAAATTGTAACAGGTGTACCAGAAGCTATTCCAGTAATAGGGTCGCCTTTGGTAGAGTTATTACGCGGAAGTGCTAGTGTGGGACAATCTACCTTGACTCGTTTTTATAGTTTACACACGTTTGTATTACCTCTTCTTACCGCCGTATTTATGTTAATGCACTTCCCAATGATACGTAAGCAAGGCATTTCTGGTCCTTTATAAAGAATATAAATCATAGATTTGTAATCAGTTAGTTATTATTCCGAGGAGGAAGAAGAGTATTTCATTGCTGCAAATATGGATTATTGAAAAATAAGACATGTATTTGGATATTTCCCTTCAACTCCACGAAATTGCATTCGGTATTTGACACTAATAGTTGAAGGGAATTCTTCGAAGAGAAAATGGATTATGGGAGTGTGTGACTTGAACTATTGATTGAGCCGTGTGGATATATGTCTTTTTATCTGCCACATTGGAATTCACAACCAAATGTGTCTTTGTTCCAACCACCGTGAAAGCTCCATACGGAGGGTAGGCTGGTTCGCTTGAAGAGAATCTTTTCTATGATTAGACTCGATCATGTCGTGCATGAACAGGCTCCGTAAGATCCAGTAGAATAGGTGATATGGCATAATCCAGATTATGTTTTATCTATTTCACTTACTTAATATTAATAGTATTAAAATGCATTCATTTCCTCTGCATTGACTCGATTTATGATACTATCGGAGTGAAACAAGGGATCTAAAGAAGAATATAGGCTAGACTCTATTAGTAACAAGTAAATCCTTATTTTGGGGGGCTAAAGTAAAGGCCAATCGCAAGGTCTGAGACGACCCAGAAAGCACTTGAACATCATCTACTTTGTAAGCCTACTTGGGTATTGAGCATTTATCTGTAAGAAGTTAATTCCTTGCAATGGATAGTTGTAACTCTGGAAAACGGAATCTCGTAAATTTTTTCTTACATTGAATCAATCATTTATATATGTTTGGATATGGATAAGATATCGATTTGTTATATGGATCCATTTGGTTCGTTTGATTTGTGCTCGAGCCGTATGATGAAAAATTATCATGTCCGGTTCTTTCGGGGGATGGATCCATACTAATTCACCTATCCTAATAACAAAAAAACCTGATTTGAATGATCCTGTATTAAGAGCTAAATTGGCTAAAGGTATGGGTCATA